TGAAGTACTATTTCTGCATCTCCCTGACCAAATCCACCCACATTAGGATTACTCGTTAATGGTTGATCCAATTTGATAGATTCGCCTTCTGAAACAAGAAGTTCTGGTCCTGGAGGGATAATATCAACCACTTGGCGTCCATCCGATACATCTGTTATGGTTATTTCATACCCCCCTTTCTCTTTTCGTATTATTTTATTTACTATACCCGCTGCTGTAGCATTATAAACTGTATTGTTACTCTTGCTCCCGTCGGGATAAATCTGACCCCGGCCCCTGTTACCACCTACGTATATAGGATATTTTAGAAAGTGGACGTCCTTCTTAGTAGCAGGGTCGGGTGAAAGAATAGGAAAGGTGATTTCACTATATTTCTTACCGGGGACGGGACCTACCACAAGAATATTTTTTTTATTGGGGCGGTAGCTCTGAAAAGACAAATTGCCCATTTTTTCTTTCAGTTCCGGAGAAATACGATCGGGAGGGGCTAATTCAAACCCCTCCGGTAAAATAAGAACAGCCCCCACATTCAAACCCCCTTTTTTACCATTAGCAAGAACTTGTTTCAGTTGCATATCATAAGGAATTCGAACTACTGCTTCAAATACAGTATCAGGAAGTACTGCTTGTGGAACTTCAATCTCCACGGGCTTATTAGCTAAATGACAATTGGCACATACAATACGCCCTGTTGCTTCTCGTGGATTTTCATAACCCTGTTGTGCAAAAATGGGATATGCACTTGAAATGGATGTCCAAGTTATGATATATATCATAAGCGATACGGAAATAGATCGAGTAATCTGTTCCTTTATCCAAGAAAAAGTATTTCTAGTTTGCATAGTCCAATCATTAAGCCCAAAATTTCTACAATAAATTTGGGTAGGTTGCTAGTATAGTTCCCTATCCACGATTCTGCTATTTACTGGAATAATATAGGAAAAATCCCCCGATGGCTAGAAATACAACTGAAATAAGTACGTTTTCAATGCCTTGCTTATGTACAATTACAAAGTAACAAACGCTCTAATCGGATTAGATTAATATCAGTAGATCATTTATCAGTCATTCATTGAATGATAAATAACTACAAGTGATGGAGATAGACGATTTAAATAACGGAAAATCCAATATTTAAAAATAGTATCGAGAATGACTGGAAAAGTGGAAACAAGACCAGATATGATTTGGTCATTATGAACAAATCCAAAATCTTTGTAGACAGAACCAATCATCAGTTCCCAGCCGTGTGGTGAATGGAATCCGATACATAAATCCGTTAATAAAAGAATAGAAAAAGCCTTGACTGTGTCGCTTAAGTTATATAGGAATTCCTGAGTCCAAGAGTTAAGAATAACAAGTTCCTCATTACCAAAAAAAGAATAACCGCTTAGAATAACAAAACAGATTATATTTGTCGAGAAGTGCAAAATTGTATGGATACGGTCCTCGTTGTGTATCTTGATTAATTGGATCGTTTCCATGTGGATTCCGATATGAAGTTTTTGTAGATGTATCTCCGAGTATTCCTTGATCATTTCCTCCAAGAAGAGGAGTTCCTCTAATTCTATGAATTTTTCTACAATACTCTTTTCTTGAATATCATTCAAGAAAATTTCGGATTTCCCGAGATTCCACCAATTAGTAACCCAAGATTCGATATTTTTATTAAATGAGAGAGAAACCCACCAGGGTAAAAATACTATAAATACAAGATAGAAAAGAGGAGTGAATGCTTTCTTTTTTGTCATTTTTCATCTATCTGTGAATTGTTAATCAACCCACCCTATTCGTCGACTCTATGCAATCTAATAATTCTTTCACACATGGGTTCTATACAAAGGGTCGAGCGTATGAATCCATTTTTTGGTACTTTTGGTTAGTCTTTGAATCTAGAAAGAATACCGAAATAGACTAAGAAATTGATTTGAATAAATAATAAAAAGAAAATATCTTTTTAGATATCTTAATTGGACAAATTGGATTAAGTAATGAAGTCTTCTTTCGATGAATAAACGAAAGAATTTCTTTAAATAAGAAATTAATATTATTCAAATTTGGAAATGAAAGAACTTCCTTATTCTATTTTTTATCAAAATATCCAATATTTCTAAAAAAAAAAAGATAAATTTATTTATTTCCAAATAGTTTGATATATGAGATTAATCTATATCTATTATTTCGATTTATTACTTGTTTTTTTATTAAATTGCGCGGATTTTCATACGCATAAAAGACCCCAAGACAAATCAAATAAGTGATTTTCGTTTTTAGGGTTTTTCAGTATACGTCTGCTTTGGGGCAAATAAACATTCTAATGCGGTTATGTTAGAATTATGTTAAGGTAGGATTTTTTCATTTTTTCTATCCTGCTACTATATTATTCCTCAGTCCGCTTCTATTTATTTCTATTTATCAAAATACTTCAATATACTTCAATTGGTACACGCAAGAAATAGGCCAATTCGGCAGCTTTTTGTTCAATTTCTCGTGGAGTCAA